CTATTCCATAACATAAAAAAAGTTGGAAATTCATCCAGTCAACATAATCATAATATTAGATTCATAGAAATGATAAAAGGATGCTTTGTTTCTGATGATGTTTTTGAAAAATGGAATCCCTTGATTGATTCATAGTATCTGTTCCGCCATAGTATGAGGGCCCCTTCCGAAACAAGAAGAAAGAAGGAATCAATTGATTTTTTGGATGACACAGGATTTCTACAGATGAGACATCCTGCAAACCATTTCTATACTAATTTAATTGAACCTTACTCTACTCTATTCTATAAAAATTCTATAAAAAGAAAATTTCATCAAGTAAAAAAAGACTCTTAATGTTCCGGTTGAAAGGGGAAAATCTTGGATTTTTGCACATATCCAAATCCTTATTTATTATCTCATCTTAAAATTTTTTTTTTTACTTGAAATTTTATAAGTTCGTTGAAGAAGTTCTATTTGTTTACTAAGCCATCCCCCTTTTTTGTTTGTCCGCCACTTCTTATGAATCTAAAGAAAGAGGTTCCGATAGACCTGGAAAAGAAAACAGTAATCTTTGACGAACAAGATCAAGAATCATTATTATTTCGACACAAGAAAAGGAATTTTCTGCCCTTTTCTTGTGTCGAAAATTAGGAAGACAAGTAATCCCTCCCAGAATCATTCTTTCATTTATCCCTTGCCGCGTATTCTCTTCCTACTTAATGTTATGCCGCCTATTGTCTATTAGAATTCGATTCTATTAGATAGAAAAAACTATTGATGCATTCCATGGCATTTACAATCTGGCAATAAGAAGCGTCACACCGCTCCAATTTGGATTGAAAAAAAAAAAAAAGGGGGGTCAAGTAGTCTTCTTCGCAATATACATACTATTACTAGGAATGGGATACAAGCAATTCCCGGCATCTCGCAGAAAAGCAGTATAAACAAAGCAAGACAAGGGGCTTTCCATATTTTTTTGGATCATACATAATTGCATTGATCAACAATAATTCGGCCCTTTTTACCAACTTGATGAATCCGTGGATCTAGAAATTCATTTCGGACAATTGAACCTTCTCAAACTGTTTCTTTTTGAGAACCAAAAAGATTTGTGCTAGGATAACAGATGCCAAGAAGAACAACAAACCTTGGACACGTAATGGATCTTGAAGTACTATTTCTGCATCTCCCTGACCAAATCCACCCACATTGGGATTACTCGTTAATGGCTGATCAAGCTTGATGGATTCACCCTCTGAAACAAGAAGTTCTGGTCCTGGAGGTATAATATCAACCACTTGGTGTCCATCCGATGCATCGGCTATGCTTATTTCATATCCCCCTTTTTCTTTACGTACTATTCTGCTTACTATACCTGCTGCTGTAGCATTATAGACTGTATTGTTACTCTTGCTCCCGTCGGGATAAATCTGACCCCTTCCCCTGTTCCCGCCTACGTATATGGGATATTTTAAGAAGTGAACGTCTTTCTTAGTAGAAGGGTCCGGAGAAAGAATGGGAAAGACGATTTCACTATATTTCTGACCAGGAACAGGACCCACTACAAGAATATTTCTTTTAGTGGGGCGATAGCTCTGAAAAGACAGATTGCCCATCTTTTCTTTCAGCTCGGGAGAAATACGATCGGGGGGAGCTAATTCGAATCCCTCGGGTAAAATAAGGACAGCCCCCACATTCAAAGCCCCCTTTTTACCATTAGCAAGAACTTGTTTCAGTTGCATATCATAAGGGATTCTAACAACTGCTTCAAATACAGTATCAGGAAGCACAGCTTGTGGAACCTCAATATCCACGGGCTTATTAGCTAAATGGCAATTGGCACATACAATACGCCCGGTTGCTTCTCGTGGATTTTCATAACCCTGCTGCGCAAAAATAGGATATGCATTTGAAATAGATGTCCGAGTTATTACATATATCATGATCAATACGGAAATGAATCGAGTCATCTCTTTCTTTACCCAGGAAAAGGTATTTCTATTTTGCATGGTCCAATAATTGATCCCGGAAATTTCTACAATAAATTAGGTAGGTAGCTAGCATAGTTCCCTATCCATGATTCTGCCATTGTACTGGAATAATTGTACTGAAGTAGAGTAGGAACCCCCTGGGCGGGTAGAAGTATAAAGAGTGAGTAAGCTTCAAAACGGTTTGTTTATGTACGAAGTAGCATCATGATTTGATTGATATCAGCAGATCAAATGAGTTCTTCATTCATTCATTGAATGATAAATCACTACAAGTGAAGGAGATACACGATTTAAATAATGGAAGATCCAATATTTCAAAATTGTATCTAGAATGACTGGAAAAGTGGAAACAAGACCAGATATAATTTGATCATTATGAGCAAATCCAAAATCTTTGTAGACCGAACCAATCATTAGTTCCCACCCCCGGGGTGAGTGGAATCCGATACATAAATCAGTTAATAAAAGAATAGAAAAAGCCTTTATTGTGTCGCTTAAGTTATAGAGGAATTCCTGAACCCAAGAATTCAGAATGACAAGTTCTTCATTACCCAGAATAGAATAACCACTTAGAATAGCAAAACAGATTATATTTGTCGAGAAATCCAAAATGATATGGATATGATCTTCGTTGTGCATTTTGACCAATTGCATCGTCTCTTTGTGGATTCCTATACGAAGCTTTTGTATCTGTGTCTCCGGGTACTCTTTTATCATTTCATCCAACAGGAATAGTTGTTCTAATTCTACGAATCTTTCTAGAACGTTCTTTTCTTGAATATCATTCAAAAAAGTTTCGGATTGTCCGGTATTCCACCAATTAGTAACCCAAGGTTCCAGACTTTTATTAAATGAGAGAGAGATCCACCAGGGCAAAAAGACTATAGATGCAAGATACGGGAGGGGAGTCAATGCTTTCTTTTTTGACACTTTTCATCTGTGAATTGTTAATGAACCCGCTTCATTCGCCGACTCTATCTGATCCGATATTTCTATGAAGCATGAGTTCTATAACAAGGTATGGAACCTATGGATCTATTCCTTTTTTTTTTTGAATTGTTTAGTCCTTGGATCTAGAAAGAATATAGAAATAGAATAAGGGCCCGTTTCGAATGAAGAAATAATCAAATACTTTTCCCAGATATCTCAGTTGGTCAAATTCGAACCAATTCTATCTTCATTTGTTCTTTCGATGAATGCCCAAAAGAACCGCTTGAAATAATGAATATTATTTTTATTTCGAGACGAAAGAACTCCCCTCAATTATTTTTTCGAAATTTTCACTGGCTACCCACGACCCAGGAATAATTGAGGGGATATTTCTGAAAAATATTAATGATGAAATCCGAAATAGGTGACAAAACGAGAGAGAAATTGGATAGTTATGAGAGATCTAAACGTTTGGTTATCCAGGAGCTAAAGAAAGGATCAAAAAAGAAACATCGATTGACAAAAGAAAGATAATTAACGAGATATGATACATCTGTATCTAATGTATTAATCCAAAGTATTGGCCCTAAAAAAAGAAATTATGTATTCTGAAATGCTCTGATATGTGTGATGAATACATACTTATTAGACTTGTTACTAGTAGAATTGAGTTCTATATGCAGAAAAAGGAGTTTTGGTCGATCAAAATTGCTTCTTATTATGATTATGGTTGTTCCGTATACGTCCGCCTGCTTTATTCTATGGGCCACAGAAGGATTACCAACGGAACGGGGGAAATAGAATCTAACATGTTTTGCTCGAATGAACGTTCCGAAGAAGCTTCAGTTATATTTAAAAGGGGGTTCCTGGGTCCCTTCCCTCATGCTGAGAAAGCATTCATTCCCTTCATTTCAAAATACTTCAATTGGCACGCGCAAGAAATAGGCCAATTCGGCAGCTTTTTGTTCAATTTCTCGTGGAGTCAAATTTTCGTCAGTACGGGTCAAGGGAATGGCGCCCTGGCCTCTGATTTCCATATAAAGGACACGTCGAGGATAAAGACCCTCTTTAACTTCCATTCTGATCGATTGAATCTCTCTCATAAGGAATCGAAGGAAGATGCGACGATTTATTCCAGGAAATCCCCAACGAAAAATACACACTATTCCTTCTTTTCTATCGAATCGATCATAACCGCTACCTACATTCCACGAAATTGTGCACCACAAATAGGAACTAATGAACAGACCTGCGATCCCATAGAAAGACATCACGATTCCTTGGGGAAAAAAAATGATTTGCTGAGACGGGAATAAAGATATCAGATTCCTACCAAGATAACTGGAAGTTCCAACCAATAAGAATCCTAGTGAACCTAAAAAAAGGATACAGGCCCAGCAGAAATTACTGGTTTTTCGAGACCCTGTTATAAGTTCTATCCATATACGTTCTGATCGATAGTTCATACTAGATCCAGTTGCATCCTATTGGAATTGAGAGAAGAGAATAAGCCAAATGAATTTGATTTTACTTTTTTTATTTTGCTCCCGAAGTAACTCTCATCAACTAGCACTATTATGACGCGAACTATTAGGAGTAATTCATCGAATTGGTTAGATATAAAATAATAACATCCCCTTCGTATAATACCACCACTATGTATATCTACATAATATAGATACGTTAACTTTCTATTTCAGATATCCGCTCTGATCCATTTTAAAACAGCTATCCCCCCATATACATGCATTTATCCATATATAATGTATCCGCATGTATAATCACTTTTTTATTTGTGCCCGGAGGGAGCCACATGTCGTATCATATTCCACTAAATGGATATCCCTATTATGATCCAAGTCCAAGTGTTGAAATAAATTGATGAAATTTTGTCCTATCAGGTCTAAACAATCTTGTTTTTTTGAACATGAAGAGATAAAGAAGCCATTGCAATTGCTGGAAACACTAAGCCCACTAAAGGCACAAAAATAGAGGGTAAATTGAAATCTGTCATAGAATGGGTGCCTCGATTTAATATTTGTACCTGTTATAAAGATATCTTATCTTATGATAAGTATATCTATTATAAGTATTATTAAGTAGATAATAAGTGCAAGGAATGTAGAGCTAAATAAGTGTATCTATTCACCTTTCTACAAGAAATAGATGGATGATAATCCGCTTTATTATTCTTGTTCTACCGCCCTTATCTTCTAATAAAGAGTTTCTTACGAGTTTCCTAAGGATTTGTTAGAATCCGATCCAACAGGAATTCATAGTCAAAAGTGTAGGTCCTCGGGAGATATAAAAATATGCAACACTTCCCTTATAGATTTGAATTATTCTATATATATTAATACGATATATATTAATATGAAAGAAGGGAACATGAAATTCTTTTGATTTTTTTTTCCCAATTCCATTCCGCGGAAGGAAGAATTCACTCTTTTCCTCCTGATAGGGGGTTCCTGATTACTAATCATGAATAGGGGTAGGATAAAAAATCTGCATCAAAAAAAGTAATTATCCGAAACTTCCTATAGAACTTATGTTACCAAAGAAAACTCCACTCTTCTTATTTTTTTTTTACTTTGATTCCGATGAACTAAAGTTCGCTACAAATAACTGAGCCTAGCGCTCTACTTTAATTTTGATTCAAGGGAAAGAAACCGTGTAGCTGAAATAATTCACTCAGAACGCCCTTTAAAGGATTACGTGGTACGATTGGATCAAATAAGCCCTTATGGAATAAATACTCAGCTGCTTGTGAACCGTCAGGTACTGTCTTATTCAATGTTTGTTCAATTACTCTTTTCCCCGCAAATGCAATGTAGGCATTGGGTTCAGCAATAATAATATCTCCCAACATACCAAAACTGGCCGTTACTCCGCCGGTTGTAGGAGATGTAAGGATTGATACATAGAATAACTTTTTATTGAATTGATAATCATATAAAGCGGAAGATATTTTAGCCATTTGCATCAAACTCAAACTTCCTTCTTGCATGCGTGCTCCTCCAGAAGCACACACCATAATAACAGGTAGAGATCTATTAGCAGCATATTCGATCAACCGGGTGATTTTCTCGCCTACTACGGATCCCATACTACCCCCCATGAACTGAAAATCCATAACCCCAATGGCTATGGGAATCCCATTTAGTTGACCTATGCCTGTTTGAACAGCCTCAGTTAAACCTGTCTTTCTTTGATACGAATTGATACGATCTCTATAAGGTTCCTCTTCCGAGTGAAATTCAATGGGGTCAATAGAGACCATGTCTTCGTCCATAGGATCCCAAGTGCCCGAATCAACCGAAAGTTCGATTCTATCTGAACTACCCATTTTCAAATGATATCCACATTGTTCACAAATATTCATTTTTGACCTAAAAAATTTCTTATAATTTAATCCATAACAATTTTCGCATTGAACCCATAAATGTCTGTATTTTTTATTTCCATCGAAATCATTAGATCTTCCTCTTATATTGAAATCACTGCCATTACCGCCAGTTCTTATACTAGAACTCCCCCTGTCACTATCACTTACACTTTCACCACTACAAATGTAACTATAAATATAACTGTAAATGTGATTGTCGCTACCACTCGAAATGTACTTATCAATACTGATTTCAGAACGAAGATAACTATCAATGCAACTATTAATGTGATTATTCCAACTATACGTAGTATCATACATATAATGATCATAGTAGCGATTGTCACTCTTAGACCCGCTATTCAGATAACTAGAAAAAGCAGTTTCTAGTTCACTCAGAAAAGAACTATCATTGTCAATCTCAAAAACCCGATTTTCAATATCAAAATATACGGAATAACTGTTACCATTACTATCCCTAACTAAAAAAGTGTCATCAGAGATGAAACTCCAAATGTCCCTGACACCGAAAAAATGATCAACATTACTGCAACTATTACTTTCGCGCCAACCATGATTATGATTGTTTTTATTCGTATCATTTAGAATGGGATCTTCACTTCCACTGGTATTTCCAACAGGACGACCAAGACTGTCCATTGATTTACCTAGCCCACACCTGTGTTCTAACTCCTCGTTAGACAACATTGAATTGAACCACCATTTTCCCATAGATCCTTCCTGCCCCCTATTTGAAAATACAATAAATGAATAGTCATTCGACGAAAAATCATTTTACTATTTCATTTCCTATCGGAATACGCATATAGATCCAATCACTAGGATTATTAACTAATAACGAGTAACTATTGAACGAAAGAAATGATTTTGTGGGAATCGGGAGTATCAATTCACTATATATGAATATGATATGATGGAACCTTTTCTTCAATTATTATAAATAGAAGATAGGCTTCTCCCATGTTGTGTACAAACTCTCATCGAAAAGATAAATATTTGTTCCCTCCTAGGAAGGATTCATTTTCGTATAATCTCGTATAATAATAAGTTTCTAATGCAACACGGAATGAAAAGGACAATATACAGGATGAGTAGAAGAAGTTGTGACCCTTGGCTCGATCTATGGTCCGAAACAACGGGATAGAAAAGGATCCACCAATCCTAAGGATCCATAGGATTAATTATGGATCC